CTTTTTTTGATTGACCTCCTACAAGGAGGAGGTCAAATTTAAGTTGCAATTAGACTTTGTTTTGTTCAGTTATTTTATTGTAATTCGGCATAACATAAACGGAATCACGCTCTGTAGGATTTGAACCTACGACATCGGGTTTTGGAGACCCGCGTTCTACCGAACTGAACTAAGAGCGCTTTCTTATATCCTATAACAGTAGATACGATTGTAAAGTGTAAAGAAAAGCATTTTTTTACCCCCGAGGGGTATTGCATATATGTACATATAGTATGTACAAACAAAAGATTATGTCCAAAATTTCCCGATCTTACTCAATGAATCCCTCGTAACTGTCCATAGGAGAAAGAATAGGTAGGGATGACAGGATTTGAACCTGTGACATTTTGTACCCAAAACAAACGCGCTACCAAGCTGCGCTACATCCCTTTTAAAAATTGTTGTACAGTGTCATTGTATAAAATACATGTCTTGTTTTCCACATCCTTCTTTTTTGCTCTACCTATATAGATAGATAGAAAATGTTCTTGTCATTTTTTTAGGGAGCGGAAAATTTGAATCTGCTGGGTCATTGTACATATGCATTTTAGTTAGTAATTCCTAATTCTAATTTTATTTCAAGCAAAAACAAATGATCTTGAACTAAAATATCGGGTTATCTATGATCTATGTATTAGAATATCGAACAAGGACTATATATGTATTTATATGTATTACAATATACAATACAAATAAAGAATTAAAATAAATAAGAAAAAAATAGAAAATAAAAGAAGAAGGAGGATTTTCAATGCGAGATATAAAAACATATCTCTCAACGGCACCTGTGATAACCACTCTATGGTTTGGGTCTTTAGCAGGTCTATTGATAGAAATTAATCGTTTATTTCCGGATGCCTTGTCATTCCCCTTTTTTTCATCCTGATTGAATTCTTGTATTGATCTGTGAAGAAATGAAGAAGATTTGAGATACAATTCTACGTAACATGGCTCCAATTTCGCTTCCTTTTTCTTTCCTATCCTAAAAAAAAAAGAAAGAGAAAGAGTGTATCGAACCTCAGTCAAAATACAGTGAATCTACGATAGAATTTTGGGGAAAAGAAATGGAAATGTGGATCCAGTCTAGGGGCGACAAAATTTTAACATAGAAAGAATAAAATACTGAGATTAGGATAGGAATAATTCATAGTTAGAAAAAATTGTATTAATTAATTATTACGATATTCTTAATATTCTTCTATTAATGAATATGACTCTTTTTCTTTCTAGTTATTCATAGTAATTCTATTTTAGATTATAGTACTCCGAAGTCATTTGAATTCTAATAATTCGAAAAAGAAAATATTTACAAATTACATTTCTAGTTAGTAACTTTTATTAATATAGTCTAGATATAGAATATAGATTTTTTTTATTTGGTTCGGATCAAAAAGAAAATGAAGAGAGTTCTAAAGTGAAGTCGATCCAAAATGAAAAGGAGGTTCATGGCCAAGGGTAAAGATATCAGAATTATAGTGATTTTGGAATGTACCTGTTGTGTTCGAAAGGGTGTCAATAAAGAATCGCCGGGCATTTCTAGATATATTACTCAAAAGAATCGACACAATACACCCAATCGACTAGAATTTAGAAAATTTTGTCGCTATTGTCAAAAGTATACGATTCATGGGGAAATAAAGAAATAGGTGGAACGGAATGTGTGTGTGATTTTTCCAAGTAGCGGGAAGAGTAAGAACTTTACATCTTAACATATATAATACAAACCAAATCCTATTTTGGTCGAATCTTAAATGAATAAGAAAAAAAAGAGAATTCTATTTTATAGATTCTTTTATATAGAAGGAATAAACAAACAAGGAATAAGCAAACCATGGATAAATCCAAACAACCTTTTCGTAAATCCAAGCGATCTTTTCGTAGGCGTTTACCCCCAATTGGATCGGGGGATCGAATCGATTATAGAAACATGAGTTTAATTAGTCGATTTCTTAGTGAACAAGGAAAAATCTTATCTAGACGGACGAATAGGTTGACCTTGAAACAACAACGATTAATTACTATTGCTATAAAACAAGCTCGTATTTTATCATTGTTACCTTTTCGTAATAATGAGAAACAATTGGATAGAGTGGAGTCGATCCCTAGAACTACTGGTCCTAGAACCAAAAATAAATAGATATACTCCTCAAAACTCCAATTGGAACTCAAGCTTATATTAATTTTTGCTCGAAAAAACTAGAATCCAGATTCGATTCTTGTATTATAAAAAAGGAAAAATGGGGAAGAAATCTTTTTTTCTTGAAAAATGTTCGTTTATTCTTACTACTCAAATCTTAATTTCTTTTTATTCTATCTTCCCGGAGTCCTTTCTCCGGGAAATCCTGTTTCAATCATTCTTGTTTCATGTATAATAGATTCTATTAAGATTTTTTTATTCCTTTATTTGATTTGTATTTTTTTTTTATTTTTGATTGATGATTTTATTTGAAATAATATCAAAACAATTCTTATTTGATAGGGCTATTTGCGCAAGTATTTTACGATTCAGAAGCAATTGTCTCTTGTACAGATTGTTGATGAATAGGCTATAACTATAGAATAGCCTACCCTCACGAGTTACCGCATTTATCCGAGTGATCCACAAACGACGAAAATCTCTCTTTTTCCTGCTCCTATCTCGATGAGAGGAAACCAAAGCTCTCATTCTTTGTTGAATAGTCGTTCGAGTAAGTCTTGAATGAGCCCCTATAAAGGTTGATGCAAATAAACGAATCTTTTTTCGACGTCTCCGAGCTGTATATCCTCGTTTAACTCTGGTCATTGAATCAAATGAAACTTTCTTGAATAACTAATTGATTTCTCTTCTTTCAGTCATCCTTTTCTTCCGGTCAATTAATAACAAAGCGGATTCTTCCAATATATAAAATATAAATTCCAATGGCTTTTGCGACTATGACCTTCCCGACCACGATTTTTTCTTTCTTCAAGGTATCTCGCCTGTAAATAAGAAATTCGACTGCTACTAAATAAAAAAGAATAGTGGGTTTCCTCGTTTCTATGGCAACTTCTGAAACGGTGAGGTCCTCTCTATACACCGGAGCCTCTTCTTTCATTTCATCGAATTTTATTGTGAACTTGTATAGTTCACACTCTTTGGCTCTACCCATCCATTTTTCAATTAGAATTCTTTTTTCAATTTTAATTAGAAAGTAATAGTCCTTTTCACAAAAAAAGCTATCCATACAGTGACGGCATTTAATTCTGAAAGTTGGCTAGGTAGCTGACCTTGTTAGTCCGTTTTTTCAAGAAAAGGAATAGGAGCATAACCTTTTTCCTCCGCTTAATGGATAACTATTTGTTACCAATGGAGAATTCCTTCTCATCTCAAACGGAGTGATTGGATTTGCACCAATAGAAACCATAAATTCATAACATAATTAGGTAGATGATAGATCTTCATTTTTAGATACTAGTAAATTAAATGGTCGTCTTCCACTCTATCTATCCTAATTCATTGATAGTGGTCGTTGATACTTTTGCATTTCTTCAAACTCATCATGATCTGAACTGAACGAGTCGCACATACACCCTAGTACATGTTCCTCGACGCTGAGGACATCCTCGAAGAGCGGGAGATTTCGTGACATTTCTTATTGGCTGTCTTGCGTTTCTAATAAGTTGTTTAATGGTTGGCATGGCGTGTCTATAGAATCTCATTCTAGATAGAATAGAGCGGGTTGGCTTAGATCGATCTTAACCTGATGGTTGATGATTATGAATGATTTCTATTCACACGGAAATTTCAAATTTTGAAACGAAATTCTTATATTTATATTTATATGGAATCCCTAGTATTTTCATTTTCGATCGCTACAAGATCAACGATGCCATAAGCTTGGGCTTCTGTTGCTGACATAAAAACATCCCTTTCCATATCTTCGGATATAACCCATAAAGGGTTGCCCGTTCTTTGTACATAAACTTTTGTGAGAGTTTCGCGAAGCTTCAATAGTTCTTCTGCTTCCAGAATAAAATCCCCTGCTTGTGCCTCGTAAAAAGAACTAGCAGGTTGGTGAATCATAACCCTGATGATATTGATATAACATCATGAATGGTTCTTCTATCTATATATCGCACGATTGGGTTAAAGTAAGGGATAATCAAAATAACAATAAAAAATAGAATTAAACAACCGTACGGGCATCTTTTGTACATTGCATACGGCTCTGCAATGGAATTTATTTTTTCGATAGAAGAAATTCTATCGAAAAGAAGAAAAAGAACCCATCCGATCCAAATCGTTAAATGATCCATTTACCACCCTTCCTTTCGTAGTAGTAAAAAAGATACTATGATGGTTCTGTTGCTTTATATGTTTATCTATTTATCTCGTCTGTGGTTTAGCAATCCCAAAGTTTCTTTTTGATATGATCCAAGAAGGAGAAAATTATTTTTTCCATTTTTTTGACTCTTTCTTATCATAACATAAAAATAAGAAAAATACTTCTGGTGTGGAAGAATAATGGTTTGTGACGCTGAAATTGACTCTTGCTTGACACATAAAATCAACTTGGGAATAACCCTTCTTTCATACTACTATCTCGATACAAAATCTCATGTTAGAAAAAAACACTAATGGTTTGTTCATATCGAACTCGAAGTGCCATGCTATTATTACTTATTCTTTATTTGATTCATATTCGATACAGCGAAGGCATAGTATTTTTTTCTCAAATAAAAAAAACTCATTGGCGCCAAGCGTGAGGGAATGCTAGACGTTTGGTAATTTCTCCTCCAACCAGAATGAAAGATCCCATTGAAGCGGCTAATCCCATACATACTGTATGTACATCCGGTGACACAAATTGCATAGTATCATAAATAGCTATTCCCGGTATTACCCATCCACCTGGAGAATTTATAAACAAATAAAGATCCCTAGTATCATCCTCTATGCTGAGGTATACCATGAGACCAACAAGTTGATTCGAGATCTCGCTATCAACCTCTTGGCCTAAAAAAAGTAATCTTTCTCGATGAAGTCGGTTGATTAGGGAAAAATTGTATCCCTGAGGAACCGTACGTGCACCTTTGGATGCATACGGTTCAAAAGAATTGCGAAAAAAAAATCAATGTATTGATTCCAGTCCTATTTCTTTTTTTTTTTTAACATGAGTTTTGCCCTCCTTCCCTTTCCCTATATTCTATAATGTAGAATATAAAAAAGAATTTTATGAACTTATTGAACTAACTTCTCATTGATGTATTGTTTCATCGAAATTCAAATTACGATGTAATTTTCTTGTTCCTGAATGGACCCTTTCAATTCTTTTAGGTTCTTGTTCTACTCCGGGGGAAGATTTGCCCGAATTCCATTTGCGCATATAGGTCAAATGATTCCAGTACCACTTCTTTTTTTTTCAATTGTTTCATAACTTTCCCCAAAATATTCGATGTATTAATAATACTACTCCATTGGTAGGCAGTTTTAGATTATCCCTATAGTAAGTATAGGTATAGTCTATGATACAAGTGGTAATCGTGCAATCATCATATATTCTACATACATAGATTATATTAGAATATTCTATTATAGTCTATTATAGTAAGTTATATTATATTCTATTTAATTATTAATGAATTTCATAATTTATTAATACTTTCATTAAATTTATATTTTATTTTTATATTCTTTATTTAATATTTCTTATTTAATTATCTAATATTATTAGATTTTTTATATTTTTTTTCTATTTCTATTGAATATTTCTTATTTATATTACTACATTTACACTCCCATTCTATTACTTTTACTATTACCATTTCCAATTTAATTTGGTATTCTCTGAACGGAGCCTGGATACTTTATCAGTCCAAGTAAACCATCAATTATTTTAATTGAGAATATTCATCCCCAATAGGAATTTTTGTGCTTCACGCTCCAAATTATTGATTGTTCAATCAATACAAGATTGAATATCTATTTATTGGATTGGGCGAAATAGAGAATACTCGATCGGGGGAGATAACGGGGAAATACCATATGATCCATATGTCTGACAAGTCGCACTATACGTCAACCCAAGCTGCATCTTCCTCTCCAGGATTCCGAAAAGGTACTTTTGGAACACCAATGGGCATTAAGATAAAAAAAATGAAGTACTATACTTTACTTTAATATGGAAACGTAACAATGGGTTTTATTGTCTTCATCATTTTTTCTCTTTCTTTTCTATTTTTATATCTTATAATATTAGTATTAGTAGTATTAGCATATTTCTATATTCTAATATAATATATACTATATATTTATTTTCTATAATATTCATTCTATTTTTATATCTTTTAATTTTCTTTCTATATTCTATTCTATATTAGAATTTTATATTCTATATATTATAGAATATAGAACTTCATATTATTAGAATATTATTAGATAGATATATTATTATCTAGATAGAATTAGAGTATTTAGAGTATAAAGTATATAGATTCTAATTTAGAATATTAGTATATAGATATATACTTTATATATAGGAATATAGGACTGGAAGGTTTATAGAGGAAGACAGAATGAATAAAAAAAAATTGTAACGAACGGAATCGATCAGATCAGCCGATTGTTCGAATGATTTCGAATTATAAAAAGTATATATGCATTCTTTTTCCCTCAAAATCCTCCCATTGCGTATTGGTACTTATCGAGTATAGAATAAGATCTGTTTCTCTTTGTTCTTTTCTAAATAGAAATAAATAGAATTGTTCCCTTCTCTTTCTATTTCATTAAAAATAAAAGAAGGGAATACAAATAAATATAAATCTTTTCCTATACAAAATCTACCGAACAGGTGAAATACACGGTCTAGTCTTTTCCAATGTGATAAAGTTACATAATGTCTATTTCTTTTTCAGAAAGGGGTATTTACATGGGTTTGCCTTGGTATCGTGTTCATACTGTTGTATTGAATGATCCCGGTCGATTACTTTCTGTACATATAATGCATACAGCTCTAGTTTCTGGTTGGGCCGGCTCGATGGCTCTATATGAATTAGCGGTTTTTGATCCCTCTGACCCTGTTCTTGATCCAATGTGGAGACAAGGCATGTTCGTTATACCCTTCATGACTCGTTTAGGAATAACCAATTCGTGGGGGGGTTGGAGTATCTCGGGAGGAACTATAACGAATCCGGGCATTTGGAGTTATGAAGGCGTGGCAGGGGCACATATTTTGTTTTCTGGCTTGTGCTTCTTGGCAGCTATCTGGCATTGGGTGTATTGGGACCTAGAAATATTCTGTGATGAACGTACAGGAAAACCTTCTTTAGATTTGCCCAAGATCTTTGGAATTCATTTATTTCTTTCAGGAGTCGCTTGCTTTGGCTTTGGTGCATTTCATGTAACAGGCTTATATGGTCCTGGAATATGGGTGTCTGATCCTTATGGACTAACCGGAAAAGTACAATCTGTAAATCCAGCGTGGGGTGCGGAAGGTTTTGATC